TAGTATCAATTTTTTTGTTGCATAATGTTTTTTATGTTTTATGTAATTTTGGGAACATTGGTAAAGGGATTAAAATTCTGGAGGAAAATTAGGGAGACGAGCAAAAATTTGAAATTATGGGGGGATAAAAAATTTTTGTGGGTAAAATAGGCTTCAAAAATGAGAAAAAACTCTCTTTTTTTTTAAGAGTCGAATAGAGTTATTGGATAGAAAAAGTATTAGTTGAAAAAAATTATTTAAGAAAAGATTTTAAGCAAGCAAAAAATGGGGAATATAATAAATACATACTATTAGATCTTTATCTTAATGAATATCAGGACTTATAAGGGAAGATTTATTTACATTATACGTATGTTTTAATATTTTGATTTATACGAGGTATAATAACCTAGATGGAGAAATAAAAAAAAGGTCAATATATTAATACCTAAGATCCGTGTCTTCCAATTATATTTAGTTATATAATAAGGGGAGTATTATTAATTAAATAATTTATTAAGTAATACCTAGAGGGGAATATTATTAATTAAATAATTTATTAAGTCACTCCTAGTAACCCTATACTATACCCTAGATTCCATTTATAAGTTAGAAAAAAATGGAATCTAGGGTATAGTATAGGGTTACTAATAGTAAACTAATCAAACAAACCAATGGTTGCAAAAAATCTTAAAACACACAGTGGATCTTGGGTGAGGTTCCATTTTTCTTAAAAGGGACGGCCTTTTGCGCCATTTACTGAAAGCAGCCTCAATTAGGATTTTGGGGTAGAAAAAGGAACTCTCCTTCCAAAAGGAGCTAAATTTAGATGATCTGGTCTGTAAGAAAAGAGTGCAATAAAAAAACAATCCAATGCTCACTAATTTTTTTTTTAAACAGTTTTATTCTTGCTTTGGTATTTATTTTAACATAAATTTATATGCAGGTTTATGCTGTAATTTTTCTGAAGGGAAAAGATAGTAGGTAGCAGTAAATGGAATTATTGATATTAAAGCAATTTAGATTTAGTTAATGTTTTTAGGGCCGGAAAAAGCTGTGCCAGCATCTGCGGTTATACAGCAGACTCAAATAAATATTATCGGTTTTTAAATACTAATTATAATAATAATAGGTTAAGGAGGCAATATAAGGTGAAATATTTATTGTATTTATGATTTATTTGATTTAAAGTAAGATGGTATGAAATTGAAAATATAAACTAGGATTAGATACCCTATTATTTTTAATGTAAATAGGAGGCCGGAGTACTATTAGTTAAGATCTTTAAACTTAAAGAATTTGGCGGTATTATAGTCTGTTTAGAGGAATCTGTTACGTGATCGATAATCCGCGTTGAACCTTACTTATATAATTTCTTGTATACCGCTGTTTATTAAGAATACTTTTAGGTTATTCTTTGAATAAAGAAATATTTAGGTTTCAAGTCAAGGTGCAGTTATATATAAGTGTATAATGGATTACAATAAAATTTATTTATATGGATTTTTACTGAAAAGTAGTTTGAAGGTGGATTTAAATGTAATTTTCTGAAGATTGTTAGAGTGATTTAAAGCTCTATAATATGTACACATCGCCCGTCACTCTCATTTATTAAGATGAGATAAGTCGTAACAAAGTAGATGTATCGGAAGATGTATCTAGAATGTTTGAATTAGTCTATCAGATTATTCTTAAAGTTAAGGTTTTCATTTACACTGAAATTTTTGTCGTGCAATTCGATTTAATCTGAAATTAATATAATTGTTAAAGGTGATGTTGATAATTATTAAATAAAAGAAAGAGGTTGTTATCAATGTAAAGTTGATTGATTAGATAAAATTACTATAGTGAAGTAGTATTGTGAAAGGATGTTGAGATATTTATTATAATAGGTGAAAGGAGATTTAATTATTCGTATCTTGTGTATCAGAGTATATTGAAATTAATAATATAATTTTTTTTTCTCGAACTTGAAAGATTTAATTAAATAAATTGGTTATTGTTTCACAAATATTAATAATATTTAATTGGTAATGAAATGTTATTCGTTTTTAAGGATATCTAGTTTCTTAAAAAATAAATTTAATTTAGGATTTCTTTTTTGGTATTTTTTTAGTTAAATAGTCATTAGGGAAATCTAATTTTGAAGGGGAAAATCTCTTCAGAAGAGTTTCTATAATAGAATAGATAAATGGAAAGAATGTTAAATTTAGAATTTGTTATTAATTAAAGTATGTTAAAATTTATCTTTTTATTTAATTGATTTTATTGGATTTAGATTTTTTATTAAGATATAAAAGTTAATTATGTTATTATAGTGCATATGATTTAATTAGTAAAGTGTAGGAGAAGTGGTTTGTTTTAGTTAGCAGTGATGTTAATTTGAGGAATTAGGCAAATAGTTTACCCGCCTGTTTATTAAAAACATGGTTTCTTGTAAAAGTTAAGAGATTTAACCTGCCCTCTGAGAATATTGAAGGGCCGCAGTATTTTGACTGTGCAAAGGTAGCATAATCATTAGTCTTTTAATTAAGGGCTTGCATGAATGGTTGGACGAGGTAGAGTCTATCTTTGGATAATTATGATTGAATTTAAATTTTAAGTAAAAATGCTTAAATTATATTGAGGGACGAGAAGACCCTATAGAGTTTAATAAATAGTTTTTATATCTAGTTTATAAGTATTTATTTTTGATTAGTAAACTATTTATTTGGTTGGGGTGATTAAAAAATATGAAAAACTTTTTTTTAAAATGAATATGGTGAAAAGATTTATGATCCTAAAATGGAGATTTAAAGATTAAATTACCTTAGGGATAACAGCATGATTCTCTTTGAGAGTTCATATTGAAAGGAGAGATTATGACCTCGATGTTGGATTAAGATTAGTACTAGGTGCAGGTGTTCAAGTACTAGGTCTGTTCGACCTATAAATTCTTACATGATCTGAGTTTAAACCGGCGTGAGCCAGGTTGGTTTCTATCTTTAATTAAATAAGATACTTTAGTACGAGAGGACCAAGTATTTAAAATAATTTTATTTAATGAATTTTTTTAATCAGTTTTACTATCTTGGCAGATTTGAAGTGCAACAGATTTAGAATCTGTAAATATGGTTTAACATAGTTAGTAAATGATAGAAGAGTTTATATTGATTATAATAGTAAGTTTAATTTTAATTATCTTTGTTATAGTTGGTGTTGCTTTCTTTACCTTATTAGAACGGAAAGTTTTGGGGTATGTTCATCTTCGAAAAGGGCCGAATAAAGTAGGATTTGTTGGAATTTTTCAACCTTTTGGTGATGCAATTAAGCTTTTTTGTAAAGAGCATATGAATCCTATAGTTTCTAATTATTTACTTTATTATGTATGTCCAATCTTTTCTTTATTTTTATCTTTAATCCTTTGAATGTTAATACCTTATATAAGAGGTATATACACTTTTAATTTGGGATTATTTTTTTTCTTAGTTTGTACCAGAATTGGTGTTTATACTGTGATATTAGCGGGGTGGTCCTCTAATTCTAATTATGCACTCTTAGGAAGTTTACGTGCAGTAGCACAAACAATTTCTTATGAAGTAAGTTTAGCGTTAGTTTTATTGTCTTTTGTTTTTTTGGTAGGGAGATATTCTTTAATTGATTTTTATTATTATCAAATAGGTGCTTGATTATTATTTTTATGTTTTCCTTTATGTAATGTATGATTTGTTTCATGTTTAGCTGAAACAAATCGGAGTCCTTTTGATTTTGCTGAAGGAGAATCAGAGTTAGTTTCTGGGTTTAATGTGGAATATGGAGGAGGAGGTTTTGCATTAATTTTTTTAAGAGAGTATTCAAGAATCTTATTTATGAGAATATTAATGTGTATTATTTTTTTAGGATCGGATTTAAATTCTCTTATATTTTATTTGAAAATGGTATTTGTAGCTTTTGGATATATTTGAGTACGGGGAACTTTACCTCGTTATCGGTATGATAAATTAATATATTTGGCTTGGAAGAGTTTTCTTCCTTTATCTTTAAATTTTTTATTACTGTATTTAGGTGTAAGTATTTTACTTTAAAAGGTTTAATTAAGTAAATAAGTTAATAAGGGAATTAAACCCTTTTATTATGATTTCAAGACATAAACTTATCTTTAAGTTTATAACTTATTTTATAAATAATATCTTATCTCAGGCCTTAATAAATAAGGGGTTTAAGATGTAATATAAGAAGTAGAAAGCAGTGAGGATTTGTCCTGTAATAATGTAAGGTTCTTCAACTGGTCGTGCTCCAATCCATGTTAATAAAATAACTATTGAGACTAAGCATCAGTATAAGCTTTGATTGAGGGGATAAAATTGAAGGCCTCGTAGTTTCGTTTGCATAAAAGGTAAAAAGAATAGGATAGCAATTGATATTACTAGTGCAATCACCCCTCCTAATTTATTAGGGATAGATCGAAGGATAGCATATGCAAAAAGAAAATATCATTCTGGTTGAATGTGGACAGGAGTAACAAGGGGATTAGCCGGTGTAAAATTGTCTGGGTCACCTAAGATATAAGGTTCTTTTAGGGAAAGAATTACTAAAAATGTAAAAAGTACTATAAAGCCTACAATATCTTTAAATGAAAAGTAGGGATGAAATGGGATTTTATCAATATTACTGTTTAATCCAAGTGGGTTATTGGAACCTGTTTGATGGAGAAAGAGGAGATGAATCATTACTGTCGCAGTAATAATAAATGGTAAGACAAAGTGAAATGCGAAAAAACGGTTTAATGTGGCATTATCAACTGCAAATCCTCCCCAAACTCATTGTACTAGTTCGACCCCTAGGTAGGGGATTGCGGAAAGTAAATTTGTAATTACTGTCGCTCCTCAAAATGATATTTGCCCTCAGGGAAGGACGTAGCCTATAAATGCTGTGGCTATAACTAAAAATAAAATTACTACTCCAATTATTCAGGTGTAGTAAAATTTATATGACCCATAATATAAACCCCGACCAATATGGAGGTAGATACAAATAAAAAATATAGAAGCACCATTTGCATGGATAGTACGGAGGAGTCACCCATAATTTACGTCTCGACAGATATGAGCCACTCTTGAGAAGGCAAGATCAATATGAGCTGAATAGTGTATAGCTAAAAAAAGTCCTGTTAAAATTTGAATTCCTAAACAAATTCCCAAGAGGGACCCAAAATTTCACCATGATGAAATATTAGATGGGGCAGGTAAGTCAACTAGGGCATTATTGGAAATTTTAATTAAAGGATGAATCTTACGTATCGGTTTATTCATTAGTTGAATTGTCGAATTGGGCCTTTATAAATTCTGATAATTTTAACTACAGCAATTAATACTAAAAATAGGTATGAGGCAATTATAATAGTAATAATATTAATTGGGTGATTATATATTTTTAATAAGTAAATATTAGGACATGAAGATATAGATAAGAAATTTTCTAAATTTTCGAACAGGTTTATGGGTATTAAAATATTAATAATATTTAGTATAATTAATATAAAAGGAATTATAAAAAAAATTAAGAGATTTTTATTTGAATAAAGAAATAATTCATTTGAAGCAATTCTGGTAACATATATAAATAAAACGAGTATTCCACCCAGATAAATTAGGAGGAGGATATAAGAAAATCAGAATCTTGGTGCTATTCTTCCGGAAATTAGGCAAATAGTAATAGTTTGGAAAAGTAAGATTACTCCTATTGATAAAGGGTGATTTATAAAAGTAAATATAATGCTTAGGATTAATAAAGTTATAATTATAATTCATATGATATCAAAGGATAGTTTAAGTTAAAATATTAATTTTGGGAATTAATGATAAGAATTTCTTTCCTTTGAAGCTTTAAAAGTGAGACTTAATTTTGGTTTACAAGACCAATGTTTTTTATAAACTATTAAAACGTTAATGTTAATATTATTTTGTTTTATGTTTTTTTGTGGTCTCTGGGTTTTTTCATCTAAGCGGAAGCATTTATTAATAACTCTTTTGAGATTAGAATTTCTTGTTTTGGTCTTATTTATTATTTTATACTATTATGTGACCATAATTATAGGGGAATTATATGTAACTATATTTTTTTTATCTTTTGCCGTGTGTGAGGGGGCCTTAGGTCTCTCTATCTTGGTCTCTATAATTCGTACTCATGGTAATGACTTTTTTCATTCTTTTGGCCTATTGCAATGTTAAGATATATTTTATTTATTATTTTTATAATCCCTTTTTGTTTTGTAAAAGGAATATGATGAATAGTTCAAAATTTACTTTTTATTTTGTTTTTACTATATTTAATAAAAATAGATTTTTTTGTTTGAAGAGGAGTAAGATATATTTTTGGATATGATTATATATCTTTTGGTTTAATTATATTAAGTACGTGAATTTGTGCTTTAATAGTTTTAGCTAGTTATTCTGTTATTCGGTTTAAGTACTATAATAATATTTTTTTATTTATAGTTTTAATATTACTGTTAATATTATGATGTACTTTTTGTAGTATAGATATAATAACTTTTTATTTTTTTTTTGAGGGAAGTTTAATCCCTACTTTATTTCTTATTTTTGGGTGAGGGTACCAACCTGAACGATTACAGGCTGGGGTTTATTTACTTTTTTATACACTAGCTGCTTCTTTACCCTTATTGTTAGGTATTTTATGGTTATCAAATAGTTTAGGATTTACAATTTTTTCTTTAATGTATTTAAAGGGGTTTATAAGTATTTATTTATATTTAAGAATAATTATAGCCTTTCTAGTAAAGGTGCCTATATTTATACTACATTTATGACTACCTAAGGCTCATGTGGAAGCACCAGTGTCAGGTTCTATAATTTTAGCCGGTGTTTTATTGAAATTAGGGGGTTATGGATTATTACGAATGTTAGAATGTTTAGTAGAAATTGGTGTAATTGTAAATTTATTTTGACTAGTAATTAGATTAATTGGAGGATTGTTTGTCAGTTTAATATGTTTACGCCAAGTAGATATAAAGGCATTAATTGCTTATTCATCAGTCGCTCACATAGGATTGGTTGTAGGAGGTTTAATAACAATAAATATTTGAGGGTTTTATGGAGTGTTTATTATAATAATTGCTCATGGTCTATGTTCATCAGGACTTTTTTGTATAGCAAATATTAGCTATGAGCGTCTAGGGAGACGAAGACTATTAATTAATAAGGGCTTAATAAATTTAATACCTAGAATAACTTTATGGTGATTTTTATTATCATCTTGTAATATAGCAGCCCCGCCTTCATTAAATCTATTGGGGGAAATTAGATTATTTAATAGAATGGTAGGATGGACATGAACAACTATGTTTTTGTTAATGTTAATTTCATTTTTTAGTGCTTCTTATTCTTTATATTTATATTCTTATAGACAACATGGAAATTATTATTCAGGTATGTTTAGAAATGTGGGGGGTTATTGTCGTGAATATTTATTATTAATATTACATTGAGTTCCACTAAATTTTTTAATTATTAAAAGAGATTTTATATTAATTTGGTTTTAGTTAAATTTAACTTAAGTAGTTTAAATAAAATAATGATTTGTGGTGTCATAGATATATTTGTTATCTTAGGTTATGAAGTATTTCTCATTATGTTATATTTGGTTTTTCTTTCTTTTGAGAGGCTCATTGTTAAGTTTTGTATTTAGTATTTTTTTTATTATTAATAACTTAATTTATTTAATTGAATGAGAGCTGGTGAGATTCCAGACGACTTCTATAGTAATAATTTTACTTTTAGATTGAATATCCTTATTGTTTATAAGATTTGTTATATTAATTTCTTCTTTAGTTATTTTATATAGTGAAGATTATATAAGAGGAGACAGAACCTTAAATCGATTTATTATATTAGTTCTAATATTTGTTCTATCTATAATTTTTTTAATTATTAGACCTAACTTAATTAGAATCTTATTGGGATGGGATGGATTAGGGTTAGTTTCCTATTGTTTAGTAATTTATTATCAGAACAGAAAATCTTATAGTGCAGGAATATTAACTGCTCTATCCAATCGTGTTGGAGATGTGGCTATTTTAATAGCAATTGCATGGATAATAAATTTTGGAAGATGAAGATATATTTATTATTTAGACTGTATGCTTAAGAGTAACGAAATTAGTATTATTTCCTTACTGGTGGTATTAGCAGGTATAACGAAAAGTGCACAGATTCCTTTTTCAGCATGGCTTCCTGCTGCTATAGCAGCACCAACCCCTGTCTCTGCTTTAGTTCATTCTTCAACATTGGTAACAGCTGGGGTTTATTTATTAATTCGATTTAGAAGCGCTTTTCCTAATTGATTAATAAAGATATTGTTGGTAATTTCTGTATTAACAATATTTATATCAGGGTTAGGTGCTAATTTTGAATATGATTTGAAAAAAATTATTGCTTTATCAACCTTAAGCCAATTAGGATTGATAATAAGAATTTTATCTTTAGGATTTGCAGATTTAGCATTTTTTCATCTCTTAACTCATGCTCTATTCAAAGCCTTATTATTTATATGTGCTGGGATGGTGATCCATAATATAAGTAATTTTCAAGACATTCGTTTCATGGGAGGTCTATCTTTATTCTTACCTTTTACTTCTTCCTGTTTTATAATTTCAAATTTTGCTTTATGTGGAATACCTTTTTTAGCGGGATTTTATTCAAAAGATTTAGTTCTAGAGATAGTATCTTTAAGAAATTTAAATGTATTTATTTATATTATATATTTTGTTTCAACTGGCCTTACCGTTTGTTATTCTTTTCGTTTATTTTATTATATTCTTTGGGGTGACTTTAATATGACTGTTATATTTAAATTGGGGGAAGAGAGATGAGATATAATGGTTGGTATATTAGGGTTAATGATATTTGCAGTCTTAGGGGGTAGAATATTAAATTGATTAATTTTTGTTACTCCTTATTTAATTTGTTTACCTTTTAATATAAAAATTATACCTATTGTAGTTAGAATTATTGGAGTATGATTAGGAAGTTTAATTTTTAAGTATAATGTTAGTTATTATTTTAGATGGTTTAAAGTTTATAAATTAATTATTTTTATAGGATCCATATGATTTATACCTTTAATTTTTACTAAGGGGGTATCTAATCTTCCTTTAAAAATAGGGTATAATTCTATAAAATATTTAGATTTAGGATGAAGTGAGTATTTTGGGCCTCAAAATTCAAATTATGTATTTATGAAATTAAGAGGATTTAATCAATGATTTCAAGTTAATGAATTAAAATCTTACTTAATACTTTTATTTATGGTTTTAATTTTCTTAATGTATATTTATTATTCAAATATCTTATGTAGAGTATAACACTGAAGTTGTTATTGAGATATTTATATCTTTGGATAATATTTATAAAGTGTAGTACTTATTTTTACAATGAAAATGTAATGTTTTATTTAAACTATATAAATAAAGGTATAAATGGATTTGAACCACTTGAATAATAAGTTAGCAGCTTTTATTCGATCAACCTACCTTCTTAATTGGAATTTAAATTCAATAATATCATTAACAGTGATAAACCTCTATTTGGTTTCAATCAATTCATCTAATCAATCCTACCATAAATAAGGATAACTTATATCTTCTTATCAGGTCGAAACCAGGTCGAAACTGATTACAATTAATTTGTTTCTTACTTCAATCAAATCATCTAATCAATCCTACCATAATTAAGGATAACTTATATCTTCTTATCAGGTCGAAACTGATTACAATTAATTTGTTTCTTACTTCAATCAAGGTAAATTGAAATTCAATACTTTTTGAATGCAAATCAAATGTTATAGTTAACTATTACCCTAGGAAGCTCATTCGAGAGAACCTTGATTTCATTCGTGGTAAAGACCAATTATTAAGATCAATAAGAATAAGATACTTGTTATTATTCAAGTTAATATGTTAGAAGAGTGGGGGATGATGGTGATAGGAAGAATTAGAGCAATTTCTACATCGAAGATTAAGAAGATAATTGCAATTAAGAAGAAGTGTAGAGAAAATGGTAAGCGGGAAGAGGAAATAGGATCAAACCCACACTCAAATGGGGATCTTTTCTCTCGGTCTTCAATTTTTTTTTTTGATAAAATATTTGTTAAAAGTATTACTGTAGTTGTAATTGTTAAAGTGATTAAAGATAATAGGACTATTAATTTAATTATTTATTCTAAAGGTTAGGCCTTTTGATTGGAAATCAAATGTACTTTTATACTAAATAAATACCCTCCTCATCAGTAGATTGAAATGTAGAGAAATAATCAAACGACGTCTACGAAATGTCAATATCAAGCTGCTGCTTCAAATCCGAAATGGTGATGGGAAGTGAAGTGTATATATGTTAATCGTAATATACAAATAATGAGGAAAGAGGTTCCGATAATTACATGCAATCCATGGAATCCTGTCGCAACGAAAAAAGTGGACCCAAAAATGGAGTCAGCAATAGTGAAGGGGGCTTCATAATATTCATATAATTGGAGTATGGTAAAGTAGACTCCTAATATGATAGTAAAAATTAATCCTTGAGTTGCTTGTATATAATTATTTTCTAATAAACCATGGTGACTTCATGTAATAGTAATTCCTGATGTTAACAGGACAGTTGTATTAAGAAGTGGAATTTGTAGGGCATTAAAAGGAATAATACCTGCAGGAGGTCAGTTAGCACCTACTTCAATATTAGGCGCTAGTCTTCTGTGATAAAATGCTCAGAAGAAAGAGATAAAGAAAAAAACTTCTGAGATAATAAATAGGATTATCCCTCATCGTAATCCTGTTACTACTTCTTTAGTGTGACATCCTTGATAAGTTCTTTCTCGGATAACGTCTCGTCATCACTGTAGTGTACTTAAAAGTAGGATGGTTAGTCCTAAGAATAATAATTTTTCGCTTATTTCATAAGAAAATTTGATAAACCCTAATATAGCGACTATAATTCTTATCGCTGCAATAATAGGTCATGGGCTATAAGTAACTAGATGGTATGGGTGGTTGGTCTGTGTTGACATTAGTTTACTTCTCTAGAATAAAGAGTTCTTAGAACTGCAAATACATAAGATTGAATAATAGCAACAGCGGACTCTAGAGTTAAAAGGAGAATTTGAATTGTAATTAGAAAGGGGATTAATATTAAAGATATGCTGTTTCCTGTATTACCTAATAAAGTTATTAGAAGATGTCCTGCAATTATATTAGCTGTAAGTCGGATAGCTAAGGTTCCAGGGCGAATAATATTTCTAATAGTTTCAATACATACTATAAATGGTATTAGTATAGGAGGGGTCCCTTGGGGAACTAGATGAATAAATATATGTTTAGTATTATTAATTCATCCATATATTATAAAAGATACTCATAAGGGTAAAGCTAGAGTTAAGGTTATTGTTAAGTGGCTGGATCTAGTAAAAATATATGGAAATAATCCTATGAAGTTGTTAAAGAGGATTAGGGAGAATAGGGAAATGAAGATAAATCTGGAGCCTTTATTAATTGTTTTTTTTCTAATTAAAAGTTTAAATTCATGGTGGAGTTTATTAATGATAAATTTTCATATAAAAGTATATCGTGAGGGGATAACTCAGAATGAAATAGGAATTAGTATTAGGCCAATAAAAGTGCTTATTCAATTAAGGGAAATATTTATAATACTTGAAGAGGGGTCGAATACTGAAAATAAATTTGTTATCATTTTCAGTTGTTTAATTTATTGAATTTTCCTTGCTTTAGATTAAGATTAGGTTTTTGATAAGTTAAAAAATAATTAATAATACTAAATGAGATTAAAGTTAAGGAAAATAATGAAAATAAGGTAACTCACCATAAGGGCATTATTTGTGGAATTAAGAAATATTATAATTTAATAATTTTAGTTTGACATTCTAATGTTATGTTTTAACTAACTTCTTTCATCAGAAGTAATTGCTATTTACTATAATATGGTTTAAGAGACCAGGACTTGCTTTTCAGTCATCTGATGAATCGTTTATACTTATAATTCATATTAGGAAATCATTTGTTAGAGTTCTTTCAATTACAATAGGTATAAAACTGTGATTGGCTCCACAGATTTCAGAACATTGTCCGTAGAATACTCCAGGACGGCTAAATCAAAATGTAGCTTGGTTTAATCGTCCTGGAGTAGCATCTGCTTTCACACCGACTCTTGGAATAGTTCATGAATGGATTACATCTTCAGATGTAATTAAAATACGGGTGAGAGTATTAAGAGGCAAAGAGGTTCGATTATCAACTTCTAAAAGTCGAATATTGAATGGATTAAGATCATTTTGTGAAGTTATGTAAGAATCAAATTCGATATTATTAAAATCAGAATATTCATAAGTTCAGTATCATTGATGACCAATAGTTTTTAAAGTGAGAGTGGGATTAGTATTTTCGTCAATTAGATAAAGAATTCGTAGGGAAGGAAGGGCAATAAATACGAGAACTACAGCGGGTAAGATTGTTCATAAGATTTCAAGGTATTGTCCATCTATAACATGGCGATCTAATAATTTATTTATTATTAGTGATAACATTATGTAGGTCACAGTTGATATAATTATTATAATAATAAATATAGAGTGATCATGAAAATATATTAATTGTTCTATGAGGGGGGAAGCACAATCTTGAAGACCTAATTCGGCATATGTGGCCATTGTTCTAAAAAAAGGATATCTTTATATATGAAGTTTAAGTTCATTGCACTAATCTGCCATATTAGAAGTTAATTAGCTGATAATTAATATAAGTTCATTATATGTATGTTCTGCTGGGGGGTAATTATGCCTTCATTCAATTGAACTGTTTAATTGAGATGAAAATAGAACCGGTCGGTTAGAGGACATTCTTTCTCATATGATGAAAACAAATATAATTACTGCAATGAAAGAAATTATTGACCCTATTGATGATACAATATTTCATGATGTATAAGCATCTGGATAATCAGAATACCGCCGAGGTATTCCGGCAAGTCCTAAAAAATGTTGGGGAAAGAAGGTTATGTTTACTCCAATGAATATGATGATAAATTGGCTTTTTAATCAATTAGATTTTATTATTAAACCTGAAAAGAGAGGATACCAGTGAATAAACCCTGCTATAATTGCAAATACAGCTCCTATAGATAAAACATAGTGGAAGTGTGCTACAACATAATATGTGTCATGTAAAATAATATCAATAGCTGAATTAGCTAAAATTACCCCAGTAAGGCCTCCAACCGTGAACAGGAAAATGAATCCTAGAGCTCAAAGTGAAGCAGGTCTGTAAATTATTTTAGATCCATATATAGTTGCTAATCATCTAAAGATTTTAATACCTGTGGGTACAGCAATAATTATTGTTGCTCCAGTAAAGTAGGCCCGGGTGTCTACATCTATTCCAACTGTAAACATATGGTGAGCTCAAACTACAAATCCTAAAAATCCAATAGCTGATATTGCTCAAATTATCCCATAATTACCAAAGGCCTCTTTTTTCCCTCTCTCATGGGAGATTACGTGAGAAATTATTCCAAATCCTGGGAGGATTAGAATGTAAACTTCTGGATGCCCAAAAAATCAAAATAAATGTTGGTATAAGATGGGATCTCCTCCCCCAGCAGGGTCAAAAAAGGAAGTATTCAAGTTACGGTCAGTTAAAAGCATAGTAATTGCGCCAGCAAGAACCGGTAAGGATAAAAGGAGGAGGAGGGCAGTAATTCCAACTGATCAAACAAATAAGGGAACTTGTGTTTGGTTTATAAATTTAGGTTTTATATTAATTATGGTGGTAATGAAATTTACTGCTCCTATAATACTAGATATTCCGGCAAGATGAAGGGAAAAAATAGTTAAATCTACAGCTGGCCCTGCGTGTGCAATACTAGCTGAAAGGGGAGGGTATACTGTTCACCCAGTACCAGCTCCTCTTTCAATTATTCTTCTAATAAGAAGGAGAATAATAGATGGAGGTAAAAGTCAGAATCTCATGTTATTTATTCGTGGGAATGCTATATCAGGGGCTCCAAGTATAAGTGGCACAAGTCAATTTCCAAATCCTCCGATTATAATTGGTATTACTATAAAGAAAATTATAATAAAGGCGTGAGCTGTAACAATAACATTATAAATTTGATCATCTCCAATTAGAGAGCCTGGCTGACCAAGTTCTGTTCGAATTAAAATTCTTAAGGAGGTTCCTAGTATTCCTGCTCATGCTCCAAAGATAAAATATAAAGTTCCAATGTCTTTATGGTTAGTTGAGAATAATCATCGTTGCAGATAAAATGGCTGAGTTTAGGTAATAAATTGTAAATTTATTTAGGGGATTGAATCTCTTTTATCAGGTCTTATATTCATTAATGATATCAGAATGCAATTCTGAGGGTGTAGTTATTACTAAGGCTTAAAGATATTCTTTATTTATAACTTTGAAGGATATTAGTTTTTTTAACTTAAAGCCTTAATTTAAAAATTGGTAAGGATTATAGTACATATTAGTATTCCTAATAGAGTTATTGATAAACTTATAAGTATATATTTTGGAAGGTAAATATTTGTTGGTTGGAAAATTAATCAGTTTAGTTCTGCATTTGTAATTATTAAGGTTGTGTATATAATTCGTATATAATAGAAGAGGGTAATTAAGGAGGAAAAAATAAGGATTAAACATGTTGGGATTATGAGATTTTGAATTAAAACATAAATAATTATTCATTTTGGGAAGAAGCCTATAAAAGGAGGGAGTCCTCCAAGAGAGAGAAGTGAAATAAATAGAATAATTTTTCTAATTTTTATGTAATTGAATGAGGTGAATGTTTGAGTGATAAAAGTTAAATTGTTGAATGAAAATATGGGGATTAGGGTAATGAGGTTAACTATATAGATCATAAAATAAAGAATTCAGAAATTTGATCCTATTATTGTGGCGGCAAGCATTCAACCAATATGGTTAATTGATGAGAAAGATAAAATCTTTCGAATTGAAATTTGATTAAATCCTCCAATTGCTCCAATAAGGGCGGATAGAATAATTATAGTTTGAGTAAAAAGTCTATTAACCAATAAGTAGGAGATTAGGATTAAGGGGGCAATTTTTTGAATGGAAAGAATAATAAAAGTATTTTTCCAGGTTAATCCTTCAATTACAGCCGGTAATCATCAGTGGAACGGCGCAGCCGCAATTTTTATGAATAAAGGAGTTAATAACAAGTTGTTTCATAAGTTTAGATCATTAAAATGAAATATTTCACTCGTATTTATTTTAATAATAATTAGGAATAGAAGAGTTGAGGAAGCAATGGCTTGGATTAAAAAATATTTAAGTGCTGCTTCGTTAGCTATTATTTCTTGTCTGGAAGAAAGAAGAGGAATAAAGGAGAGTAGATTGATTTCTAATCCTATTCATGCTCTAAATCATGAATTTGCTGATAAGGTAATGAAAACTCCAGTAGTTATTGTTAACAGAAAAAGAAGTTTTGTTGAATTTTGATAAATTAGGAAAGAGAGAATTACTCTATAATTGATTATAAACTCAATAATTGGTTAATTTACTTTACGTTTTGGTGTAAGGTGCACAAAAATTTTTGAAATTTTAGGATTTAGTTTAATTCTTTTAAATGTAGTAGCAAAAGTAATATAATTACATTATTTATCCTATCACGATAATCCTTTAATCAGGCATTTTACTTAATTATTATGAATTTTATGATTTAGAAAATTAATTATGATTAATTTTGCCAAGGTGTAAGATTTTCTTCAAGTTTTTGAAAGATTATTTAATTTTAGTGAGGTCAATTCAGGACTTTTTTGGTGGAAATCAGACGTTTGGTTTGACTTTTCGAGCAGCAGGAAGCAGCATTTACGAGAATCTTTTGGCCCGAAGATCCTTTTCAAGCACTCCCAGCTAGGACAATCAGACAATTGGGTTCAGGACTTTTTTGGTGGAAAGTTTAATTATATAGCAAATTGGGGGAATAAGATAGAAAGTCTTTGATGGAAATTAGGCATCATTATTGTTTTTATGTGTAAATTAACCATTTTTTGTATTCAGTGCCTGTCTAAATATAATTAAAAGGTTAACTACCCTTAACTTATAAAAATTAAGGGATTTTAAATGGGTTGGGTGAGATTAGAAAAGAGAGGTAGACTCTATAAATGGGGTATGAACCCAGTAGCTTAAATATAGCTTACTTTTCT